TGAGATAATGAAAAATCATTTCATTTTCTAGTTGGAACTTTAGGCGGTTCTCTAAAAAAGATAGCAAAAAAAATTATCCCTAGAGTTGAAACTAAAAGGAATGTATAAACCAATGCTTCCATAGATTCGACCGTAATTTACAATTATAACTTCCATACCTATTTGTTTTTTGTTTATTTTTCCTTGATTGGGGACCATCTCACGGACAAAGAAAGAGCAAGATACAAAAAACAGTGAGTCAAATCAAGATTTCTCTGGTACCCTATACGAATATCCAAATCAATAACAAATCAGAAAAAGAAAATGGATTCGAAAGACATTAAAACAATGTTGTATCAGATTACTTGTCTTCTTGTAGTTGGATCTCCAAGTTTTTGGAATGCTCCAAATTCTACTTGAGCATCCAAATCTGGGTCAATACCAGCAAAAACATCTCTGAACAAGGTTCTAGCACCGTGCCAAATGTGTCCGAAGAAGAAGAGCAAAGCAAATGAAGCATGTCCAAAAGTAAACCAACCCCTTGGACTGCTACGAAAAACACCGTCCGATTTCAAAGTAGCACGATCTAATTCAAAAATTTCACCCAATTGAGCGCGTCTAGCATATTTTTTTACAGTCGCAGGATCATTATAACTGACTCCATTCAGTTCGCCGCCGTAGAAGTCCACAGTTACACCTACTTGTTCGACACTATATTTAGATTCTGCCCTTCGAAAAGGAACGTCGGCTCGAACAATCCCGGATCCATCTACTAAAACGACCGGAAATGTTTCAAAAAAAGTGGGCATCCGACGTACAAAAAGTTCACGCCCTTCTTTATCTCTAAAGATAGGATGTCCAAGCCATCCAACCGCTATTCCATCCCCGTTATCCATTGAACCCGCCCGGAATAATCCCCCTTTTGCTGGATTATTGCCGATGTAATCATAAAAGGCTAATTTTTCAGGAATTTTAGACCAAGCTTCTGAGAAACTTTGATTTTCGGCTAACCCAGCACTAACTCTTCGATATATCTCTTGCTGGAAATACCCCTGATCCCATTGATAACGAGTAGGTCCAAATAATTCGATGGGGGTAGTTGCCGAACCATACCACATAGTTCCGGCAACAACAAAAGCTGCAAAAAAGACAGCAGCGATACTACTAGAAAGGACAGTTTCGATATTTCCCATACGCAAGCCTTTGTATAGGCGTTGGGGCGGTCGCACGCTAAGATGGAATAGGCCCGCTAATATGCCCAATGTCCCAGCCGCAATATGATGGGAGGCTATTCCTCCCGGAACAAAAGGATCAAAACCTTCCACGCCCCACGCCGGATTTACATATTGGACTTTTCCAGTTAGTCCATAAGGATCGGACACCCATATTCCAGGACCATACAAGCCTGTTACATGAAATGCACCAAAACCAAAGCAAGCCACCCCCGCGAGAAATAAATGGATTCCAAAGATCTTGGGCAAATCCAAAGATGGTTTTCCTGTACGTTCATCAGTAAATAGTTCTAGATCCCAATACACCCAATGCCAGATAGCTGCTAAAAAGCACAAGCCAGAAAACACAATATGCGCTCCAGCCACACCTTCGTAACTCCAAATACCTGCATATGTTATATTCCCTCCTGTGATACCCCAACCACCCCATGAATTGGTTATTCCTAAACGAGTCATGAAGGGTATAACGAACATACCCTGTCTCCACATTGGATCAAGAACGGGATCAGAAGGATCAAAAACTGCTAATTCATACAGAGCCATCGAACCGGCCCAACCAGCAACCAGAGCTGTATGCATTATATGAACAGCAAGCAACCGGCCGGGATCATTCAATACGATAGTATGAACACGATACCAAGGCAAACCCATGAAAATACCCCTTTATCAAAGACAAAAAAGACACTACGCAACTTTATTGCATTGGAAAAGCCTATACTTTGACTATTCTATGTCCCCCGCTCTTCGGGGGATTAGGTCAGAGCAAGGGTTGCTATTCATATTTGTTTTCTTCTATTGGGAATAATGCAACAATGCCGTTTGTAGGAAAAAAGAGAAGCAGATTTATTCTATACTCGATAAGTACCAATACGCAATGGGAAGGTTGAGGCCTTTTCTATGAGCGAATGTGCTCATACTCGGTCATCTTGCTTCTAAATAATATGATAATTATAATTCATTGAGCGGATGGGTCCCATTTAGTTTTCTTTGTACTGATAAATGACCTACTTAACTCAGTGGTAGAGTATTGCTTTCATACGGCGGGAGTCATTGGTTCAAATCCAATAGTAGGTAGAACTGATTAGATCTCAGGGATCTAATCAGTCAGTCAAAAAAGATTCCCAAGGAGTTGTTAATGGAGTTAAAGTTACCAAATTCTGAGGAGTTGCTCTCAATTTATGCCTAACCTCATAGAGTTTCTCGAACCACATTTGCTAAACCTCTTGTCTGGTGTGAAAAAGAGTACATCCAAAATAAATATTGTTTTAACAACGCGTCCTTTTTCCCCATTTCGTCGTTAATCTCTTCTATTTTCTTGAAAGTTTCCACAGCCCCCTCTATTTTCTTTAGATTTTCCGCTGCAAGACTCGCGCCGATTTGTACCCAATGTTTTACTTTTCTTTCCCACTGTTTATCCCCCAGAGTTTCATCTTTAACTCCATCGTCGCTACTTTCACTTGCTCCTAAAAACTTGTTAACTGCAAATTTTGAAAAAGAAAAAATTTTGCTTCGGTGAATAAATAAATCCTTTTGAAATATTTTTGATTTCAAATTAAAAAGAACCGCGAAGAAAGACCAAAGATCTTTTGCTTTTTGGTAATGGAAGAGGGATCCCGAAGGCGATATGGCCGAGTGGTAAGGCGTGAGACTGCAAATCTTTTGGCCCCAGTTCGAATCTGGGTGTCGCCTGGTTAACAAAAAAATAGAAATTTATTATTCAGTTGTGCCAATCTAACTCGTTGAATTGTGCTCAAGTGAAAGCAGAAGCAAAAGAAAGGGACTGTTGCTACTTAGGGGAATTCAAAAAAAAAAAGTGGATTTATTTTTTTGATTCATGAAAAGTCTTCGGTCAAAATTCCTTTTTGACTCTGCACCGTGGATTCTACTATTATTAGTATTAGTCAACAATAATGGAATAATTCTATCATAGAGATATAGGGGCATCATTCACATGGATATAGTAAGTCTTGCTTGGGCTGCTTTAATGTTAGTTTTTTCATTTTCTCTTTCCCTTGTAGTATGGGGAAGAGGCGGTCTCTAGAAGCATTTTGAGTTGAGGAATCAAACTCTGGCTACTCTAGATACATATCAGATAGGAATACAGTATGGTAAGAAAGAATTTGATGAATCTTTCTTACCATACTATCGGATCTCATCGAATACTATCGATAAGAGCCCGCCCATTTCATCTATTCATTTAAGACGCAAAATTAGAATCCCTTTCGTTTGATTTTTTCAACCATTGATAAGATCAAGTTTCAATCAAATTAATTATTTTGGCTGACAGTTTTTACATAAATGATAAGTAGAAAAGCAGTCGGAACTAAAATGAACAGTGCAGTAGCAATAAATGCAAGAATATTTACTTCCATAATCTCATCGTTTTTTTACTTCAGAATAACTCGGGATTTAATCCCCTAGAGATTCAAAATCTTGCGCCTCTAACTTCAATGAATGAACTGCCTTTCGACGATCTTTAATCCGATCACTATTATGAATAACAATATCTATGCTATCAAATCCATTCGTCGTCAAAACTGGAATAATATAACATCGGGAGATCTTTTATCCATACCGAATACGAAATAGGATTCTCGGTCTAACCCAAAATCCTCTATTTCATATTATGTAGTATTCTTTTCTTTTGTTTAGTTTCTCTAACCGATCTTAGGTCTCCTTTGTACAATCATCGCAGGAAATCTCATTTCAACACCCACGCCTTTCTATTAATCAAAAAAAAAAACGCCTATCAAATGAATAATTGGACTGCCTATATCGATAATAAGAGATAGATTCTTCTGCATTTAGATTCTAAATGGATGATTTCTAATTCATCCTTAGAACTTAGAATGGTGGGGTGACCCCCAAAAAAGGGGGACACGGGGAGTGGAGGGAAAACAAGAAATTTAGAACTTCTATTCAATTTAGAACTTATTTAGAACTTCTATTCAATTTAGAACTTATTTAGATTTAGAACTTATTTAGAAGTTATTTAGATTTAGAACTTCTATTCAATTTAGAACTTATTTAGAACTTATTTAGATTTAGAACTTATTTAGAACTTATTTAGATTTAGAACTTATTTTGAACTTCTATTCAATTTCGAACGTATATATGGTAGGGTGACCCCCCAAAAAGGGGGGCTCAGGGAGGGAAAACAACAACAAGAGTCCCCTTGAAGGAAGAAAAAGAGTCTAGCCAATAGAATCGGTGGGTACAAAAAGTGATGGTTATAGCAGGTGAAAGGGGGTGAAGTTAGCTTTCTTATTTCGTCCTTCAGTATTCATTATAAATTATTTCTGATTTCTTGTCAATAGATTGGCTTCCTACTTGAATCTGGAAATTTTCTCATCCTTGATTTCTTGTCTATCTTCTTTCATCTTCTCTAGTAGGGAATTCAATTAGTATTCTAATTGAATTGTTATGTTAATAGGAGTCAAGATTCCGCTAGTTTATTGAATTCCTGTGCATGTCGAAGTTCTGTTAGGCCGGCCTGCTTAGCACCACGGTTATAGCGTCGTATTTGTAATGGGGAGGTCATCGGTTCGATTCCGAGAGTAGGCTTTTCTCTATTGATTTTATTATTTTATTGGATTTTTGCATCATTTAGAATGTCCTTTTGAAATCAAAGAATATTAAAAAAATGTGTTCCTCTTTTTCTTGTTCTATAATAGAGAATCTAAAGTAAATTCTATATAGAGAATCTAAAGTAAAGATCTGAATATTTATTTATCCAACGCATCTCGTTATTCTTTATCTTTATATAATACATTCAGTAAATTTCACTGG